ATGTCAATTAAAAGTATGAAAGAGGATTTTCAGTCCTCTGCTCTACCAGCTGAGCTATCCCGACCATTCATTTCAATGTATTTTATTAGATGACTGGAGTCTATGTCAATTAAAAGTATGAAAGAGGATTTTCAGTCCTCTGCTCTACCAGCTGAGCTATCTCGAGCATTCCAATGTATTTTATTAGATGACTGGGGTCTATGTCAATTAAAAGTATGAAAGAGGATTACCAACTTTTATCCGGGTACTGTAATTTCTTGGATCTTCAATAAGACGACTTTTAAAGTTTCAGTCTGAGAAATAATATCCATTGTGAATCATTCAAGTTCAAAATGAAATTCCTTGTTAAAAAATGTCCATTTGTATGTGTATCATACGTATCGCACAAGACTTATGTAAGATGAAAGGCGTTTCCGACCAGATCATCCATTTGTAAAAGAATAGAATGAATGAGAAAGATTAGTAATTTTTAACAACTAACAAAAATAGATAGAGGATAAATCGTTGGGATGTAAAATCGTCTTTTGGGGATAGAGGGACTTGAACCCTCACGATTTTTAAAGTCGACGGATTTTCCTCTTACTATAAATTTCATTGTTGCCGGTATTGACATGTAGAACGGGACTCTATCTTTATTCTCGTCCGATTAATCAATTCTTCAAAAGATCTATCAGACTATGGAGTGAATGGTTTGATCAATGAATATTCGACTCTTTCTTCTATGTGGAATCGATTAAGACCAACTCTTCTTTTTTTTCATAAAAACAGAATAAATTTTTGTAGTCATTAATCATTTCATTTGATAAAGCATTCAATAAAAATGTATATACTTTCAAACTTTATGAGAAAGATTCTTCGACCAAAGCAGTTAACTCCATTTGTTAGAACAGCTTCCATTGAGTCTCTGCACCTATCCTCTTTTTTATTTTTCCACTTTTGTTTTTTTTCGGAAAACCGGATTTGGCTCAGGATTGCCCATTTTTATTAATTCCAGGGTTTCTCTGAATTTGAAAGTTGTCACTTAGTAGGTTTCCATACCAAGGCTCAATCCAATTAAGTCCGTAGCGTCTACCAATTTCGCCATATCCCCCTTTCCTTTTTTTAGATTAGGATCTCGTTGTGGTATCCTTCCTCTTTTATTTAATTTCTACTGGAACCGCCGAATTCATTAGATACCGATTCCTATTAAAAATAGTTTTTTATCTTTGATTTATTACCTATCTTTTTCTATAGGAGACTCCTGTGTTGGTCTAATCAAATTATATTTTATCATTTATGGATCCGCAATTCAATATATATGGATATATACCACATATATATGTATATATCTTTATCTTACTGTGATTTTTCCCCTTCAATTTGGAATACTTGAACGATCGATTCGTTTTTTGTTTGAACTTCCCCCTTTACGAATGAAAGCAGAGGGATGTCTCATTAGTTAGAAGTTCAAATTATATTAAACTTAAATTATTCGACTCGAAATAAACTAAATATAAATCTAATGAATTTAAAAATTAAAAATAAAACGGGACTGCCACTATCTAATTAGAATTATGATAAATAAATATAAATTAAATTATATAATAAAATATATGAATCATTATATTATGTATGTTATATATGATATTCATCCTTAATTTTATTTTTAATTTCCTATTCTTTTCTAGATTCATATCGTATAGATTTTGAATAACTAATAAATACTATTTAATAACTAAGATTTATAGATTCCTATCTATCTAATCTATCTAAAATTTCTGTTATGTAGGCCCGCTTAGCTCAGAGGTTAGAGCATCGCATTTGTAATGCGATGGTCATCGGTTCGATTCCGATAGCCGGCTTTTCCCATTTTTTATTCCAAATTTTCAATTTATTAAGTTATAGGAATTTCCAATTATGTCAGGAAAAGGATCTTTTTTTTCTATATAATAGAAAGGTCTTGGATATTTATCCAATTCATCTAATTCTTCTTTATAGTACACTACTTCAGTAAACTTCGCTTCATTTAGTTCAGTTTTAGTTTAGGTTATTTTTTTAAATAGAATTTAATTAATATTTTATAAATATATAATCAATATAAAATTTTTTAATAGAATTTACATTTATTATAAATTAAGGAGTCTTTATGTCACGTTATCGAGGACCTCGTTTCAAAAAAATACGCCGGTTGGGGGCTTTACCAGGCTTAACTAATAAAAGGCCTAGAGCCGGAAGTGATCTTAGAAATCAATCGCGTTCCGGGAAAAAATCTCAATATCGTATTCGTCTAGAAGAAAAACAAAAATTGCGTTTTCATTATGGTCTTACAGAACGACAATTACTTAAATATGTTCGTATCGCCAGAAAAGCCAAGGGCTCAACAGGTCAAGTTTTACTACAATTACTTGAAATGCGTTTGGATAACATTCTTTTTCGATTGGGTATGGCTTCGACTATTCCCGCAGCCCGTCAATTAGTTAACCACAGACATATTTTAGTTAATGGTCGTATAGTAGATATA